ACTATAAAAACGAGTTAAAGTGGATTGGCCCACACTAGCACTTCCACGTAATAACTCTACTAAAGGCGATCCTATTACAGGAATAGCTTCAGGTACGCCTGTCACGATTTTTACTGCCCAATAACCAATTTGGTCCCGAGGTAAGGAATAACCAGTTACACCAAAAGATGCAGTCAATACAGCCAAAACCACACCCGTAACCCAAGTTAATTCGCGAGGTTTTTTAAATCCACCTGTGAGATACACACGAAATACGTGCAGGATCATCATGAGAACCATCATACTTGCTGACCATCGATGAACTGATCGGATTAACCAACCAAAGTTGGCCTCAGTCATGATGTATTGAACAGAGGAAAAAGCCTCTGTAACGGTTGGACGATAGTAAAAAGTCATAGCAAAACCCGTAGCTACTTGTACTAGAAAACAAGTAAGTGTGATCCCCCCTAAACAATAAAATATGTTGACATGAGGAGGAACATATTTACTAGTTATATCATCTGCAATCGCCTGAATCTCAAGACGTTCCTCAAACCAATCGTATACTTTATTGAGATAGGTAACCCAATGGAACTCCCCCTCTGAGAACCGTATATGAGAATTTCATCTCGTACGGCTCAAGCGGAAACACACAAATACTGATTTCAACGGATATATAATAGAAAATGAAAAACTTCATTAACCACTTGATTCGATTTGCCTCGAAGATACGAAGTAACAAAAATCCGGAATCTCTTCTTTGTGATGATAATGCCAAAAAATATCAAGTTGGCTCATCTGTCTTTCTTTATGTTGATCGTTACAGGCCTCTTGAATCTTCTCTTCCCTATTTTTTATTTGTTATTTGATTTATTGTTTTTTTTTTTGTGCGTACTGCGGATTTACTCTTGTTTTACTATTGATAGGAATTCTCTTGTTGAGACCCTATGAATCAATTGAAACCTCAGATTCATACTAGAACCACGATGATTTAGCCTCAAGCTAAACTCAAAGGTTCTCTGAGTAAGAACCTTTGATGATCACTTATTGAATGAATGGATGTAATGACTCAACAAAATCTAGAGAAAGAGTTATCCTTCGGTCAAAATAAATCTGAAGGAATAAAATTCGTTTGATTTAGGAAATACCTATTTGAATTTTTTTTGAGTCCGGTTGCGAGGTCTGAATAAATAGTAGGTATGAATCATAGTTCAAATATTTCTTTTCTTGATCTATTCTATATATTCCGTGCTCCAGATACTAGAATAAATATCCGACGAGGTAGAATCATCTTGATAGAGATAACAGGTCCATTCTATGTATTATCAATAGGATCAATTATAACAAGTCACACACTCATATTCCGGAAATACCGAAACAAAAAAATTCCACGGTCGAACTACCAGAATAGAATGGTCTAGAAATCCAAGTCTAAAGTAATTTTTTCTTTGATTGAAAGACTAGGACTTCATAGTTCTTATAAACCTAACTCATTGAAATTCCATCCAGTAAAACGGAAGAATTATAAATTTCCAAAATAATAGATAGGAATATCGCAAATAGAGCCATTGCGACCCCCATAAGTGGTGTAGTCCCCCATCCCGGAGCTACTTTACCATATTCCGAATTCAATGGTTTCAATAAATCCCCTACAGTAGTTCGTCTTGGCCCAGATCTAGAACTATCCTCAACGGTTTGTGTAGCCATAAATCCTATTTAATGATTGGTTGAGATCTGTTGACTTTGTATACTATTCCGTTGTAGTTGTAAATAAACGATCTTATCGTAGATCCATTGTGATCTTGAAATTATCTAAAAATGGAAACAGCAACCCTAGTCGCCATCTCCATATCCGGTTTACTTGTAAGCTTTACTGGGTACGCCTTATATACCGCTTTTGGGCAACCCTCTCAACAACTAAGAGATCCATTCGAAGAACACGGGGACTAGTTGAAGTAATGAGCCTCCCAATATGGGAGGCTCATTACTTCAATTAAATTATTTCGAAAGGTTATTTCATTTTTTTAGTCGGAACCTTAGGTGGTTCTCGAAAAAAGATAGCGAAAAAAATTATCCCTAAAGTCGAGACTAAAAGGAATGTATAAACCAATGCTTCCATGGATTCGATCGTGGTTTACAATTATAGCTTCCACACCTATTCATTTGGGATCATTTATCATATCATATAAAGAAAGAAAAAAAGTCAAAGAAAGGTGATTCAAGTCAAGATTTCTCTGATACCCAATGTCAAATAAAAAAAAAATAGAGGCGAAAGATACCACAACAATGTCGTATCAGACTACTTGTCTCCTTGTAGTTGGATCTCCAAGTTTTTGGAATGCTCCAAATTCCACTTGAGCATCCAAATCTGGATCAATACCAGCAAAAACATCTCTGAACAAGGTTCTAGCGCCATGCCAAATGTGTCCGAAAAAGAAGAGCAAAGCAAACGTAGCATGCCCAAAAGTGAACCAACCCCTTGGACTGCTACGAAAAACACCATCGGATTTCAAAGTAGCCCGATCTAATTCAAAAATTTCACCTAATTGGGCACGTCTAGCATATTTTTTCACAGTAGCAGGATCAGAATAACTTACTCCATTAAGTTCGCCACCATAGAACTCAACAGTAACACCTACTTGTTCAACACTATACTTTGATTCTGCCCTTCTAAAAGGAACATCAGCTCTCACAATTCCGTCTTCATCTACCAAAACTACCGGAAATGTTTCAAAAAAAGTAGGCATACGACGTACAAAAAGCTCGCGCCCTTCTTTATCTCTAAAGACGGGGTGTCCTAACCATCCAACAGCAATTCCATCCCCATTGTCCATTGAGCCTGCTCTGAATAATCCCCCCTTTGCCGGATTATTACCAATATAATCATAAAAAGCTAATTTTTCGGGAATTTTAGACCAAGCTTCCGATAAACTAAGATTTTCGGCTAGCCCGGCACTAACTCTTCGATATATTTCTTGCTGAAAGTATCCCTGATCCCACTGATAACGAGTAGGACCAAATAATTCGATTGGGGTAGTTGCTGAACCATACCACATAGTTCCAGCAACAACAAAAGCTGCAAAAAAAACAGCAGCGATACTACTGGAAAGTACAGTTTCAATATTGCCCATACGTAATCCTTTGTATAGACGTTGAGGCGGACGAACACTAAGATGGAATAGGCCTGCTAATATGCCCAATGTACCCGCTGCAATATGATGAGAGGCTATTCCTCCCGGAACAAAAGGATCAAAACCTTCCGCGCCCCACGCTGGATTTACAGATTGTACTTTTCCAGTTAGTCCATAAGGATCGGACACCCATATTCCAGGACCATACAAACCTGTTACATGAAATGCGCCAAAGCCAAAGCAAGCTACCCCTGAGAGAAATAAATGAATTCCAAAGATCTTGGGCAAATCCAAAGAAGGTTTTCCCGTACGTTCATCACAGAATATTTCTAGGTCCCAATATACCCAATGCCAGATAGCTGCCAAGAAGCACAAACCGGAAAACACTATGTGTGCCCCTGCCACACCTTCATAACTCCAAATACCCGGATTTGTTATAGTTCCTCCTGAAATACTCCAACCGCCCCACGAATTGGTTATTCCTAAACGAGTCATGAAGGGTATAACGAACATACCTTGTCTCCACATCGGATCAAGAACGGGATCAGAGGGATCAAAAACCGCTAATTCATATAAAGCCATCGAACCAGCCCAACCAGAAACTAGAGCTGTATGCATTATATGAACAGAAAGCAATCGACCGGGATCATTCAATACGACAGTATGAACACGATACCAAGGTAAACCCATGGAAATACCTCTTTATCAAAGAAAAATAGACACTATGCCACTTTATTTTATCGCATTGGAAAAGACTATATATATATACTAACCATGTACCTAACCTTTTCAGTAGATTCCGTATCGGAAAGGATTAATATTTATTCCATTCCATTGAAAATAACGTGAAAATAACGGAACAATTTTGTTCGTAAGAACAAAGAGAAGCAGATCTATTCTATACCCGATAAGTACCAATACGCAATGGGAGGATTGGTCCCATTTTTGGGGAACGAATGGATAGATACTTGTTTATCATTCGAACGATCGATTTCTTCGTTCAAATTTTTTCTTTATTCATTCTGTCTTACTCTATAAACTTTCCAATCTATGTATCAAATAGAATAAAGAGAAAAAAGGGATGAAGACAATAAACCATTGATTGTTACGTTTCCATATTAAAGTGAAGTATAGTACTAAATTTTTTTCTTTAATTTAATGCCCATTGGTGTTCCAAAAGTACCTTTTCGGAGTCCTGGAGAGGAAGATGCGGTTTGGGTTGACATATAGTGCGACTTGTCAGACATATTGGGTCATATGGGATTTACCCGTTCTCTCCCCTGATCGAGATATCCTCTGTTTCGCCCAAGAGATATTGTATTGAGTGAGGCATCAATCAATCATTCGGAGCGTGAAGTGCAATTAGATCAATTTATTTTATATTGGGGATCAATATTATCAATTTAGAAGAATTTATGGTTTACTTGGACTGATAAAATAAAGTATCCAGGCTCCGTTCAGAAAATACCAAATCGATAACAAATTGTTAATATAATATATGTATGATTACCACTTGTATCATAAATGATTCTTATACCTACTATTACTTTATACCTACTATTACTATAGTAGTGATAGTAGTGATCCCAAATTGCCGACCAACGGAATAGTATGATGAATACATCAAATAGTTTTGGGAAAGCAAGACAAAAAAAAAGGAAGTCATAACAAAAAAATGGTACTGAGACCATTTGTCCTATATGTGCAAATAGAATTCGGACAGATCTTTTCCCGGGGTAGACCATGAACCTAAAAGAATTGAAAGGACCCATTCAGGAACAAGACAATGACATCGTGATTTTAATATCGATGAAACAATACATCAATGATAGGTTAGTTTAATAAGTTCAGTAATCTCTTTTTTTTTTAGAGGGAAGGGAGCCTAAACTCATCTCGTTTTTTTTAATAGAAGACCTTTCATTAAGAAAACCTGTTACATAAAAAAAAGAAATAAAGCTGGAATCGACACATTGATTCTTTTTTTTTTTCTTTTTCACAATTTTTTTTTTGAACCGTATGTATCCAAAGGTGCACGTACGGTTCCTAAGGGATGCAATTTTGTCCTAATCAACCGACTTTATCGAGAAAGATTACTTTTTTTAGGCCAAGGGGTTGATAGCGAGATCTCGAATCAACTTGTTGGTCTCATGGTATATCTCAGTATAGAAGATGGTACTAGGGATCTTTATTTGTTTATAAACTCTCCCGGCGGATGGGTAATACCAGGAATAGCCATTTATGATACTATGCAATTTGTGTCACCTGATGTGCATACGATATGCATGGGATTAGCCGCGTCAATGGGATCTTTTATTCTGGTCGGAGGAGAAATTACCAAACGTCTAGCATTCCCTCACGCTTGGCGCCAATGAGTTTTTATTTGATTGAAAAAAAAAAAAAAGAAGACTATGCCTTCGCCACATTGATTATAAAAGAAAATTATAAGTAATAATAGCATGGCACTTCGGGTTCGATATGAACAAACCATTATTGTTTTTTCATAACATGAGATTTTGTATCGAGATAGTAGTATGAAATAAAGGTTATTTCCGATTTGATCTTATGTGTCGGGAGTACATTTCAGCGTCACAAACCATTTTTCTTCCACACCAGAAGTCTCTTTCTGATACTTATGCTATGAAAGAAAGAGTACAAAAATGAAAAAAAAAAAGATCATTTTTGACTTATTTGATCGTATCAAAAAGAAACTTTGGGATTGCTAAATCACAGACGAGATAAATATATAAAGTAACAGAACCATCATAGTATTCTTTTTTACTTCTATGAAAGGAAGGGTGGTAAATGGATCATTCAACGATCTGGATTAGATGGATTCTATTTCTTTCTTCGCTAGAATAGAAGAGAAGAAAGGGTCAATTCCATTGCAGAGCCGTATGCAATGAACAAAAGATGCCTGTACGGTTATTCAATTCTATTTGATTTTTTTTCTTGTTATTTTTTTATCCCCTACTTTAGTTTAGCCCAATCATGCGAGATAGAAGAACCGTTCATGATGTTATATCAATATCATCAGGGTTATGATTCACCAACCTGCTAGTTCTTTTTATGAGGCACAAGCAGGGGAATTTATCCTGGAAGCGGAAGAACTACTGAAACTTCGCGAAACCCTAACAAAGGTTTATGTACAAAGAACGGGCAACCCTTTATGGGTTGTATCCGAGGATATGGAAAGGGATGTTTTTATGTCAGCAACAGAAGCCCAAACTCATGGCATTGTTGATCTTGTAGCGGTCGAAAATGAAAATACTGGGGATTTCTTATAAATCTATTTTATTTCAAACCATAATTCAAATTTTCTGTGATTTGATATTGAATAGAAATAATTCATGATGATCAATCATCAGGTTAAGATCGATCTAAACCAACCCATTTTATTCTATATATACATATATATACATACGACATGCCAACTATTAAACAACTTATTAGAAACACAAGACAGCCAATAAGAAATGTTACAAAATCCCCCGCTCTTAGAGGATGTCCTCAGCGTCGAGGAACATGTACTAGGGTGTATGTGCGACTCGTTCAGATCATAAGTTCGAACAAATGAGACAATTTTTTCAGTATCAATGACCGGTACCAATGAATAGGATAGATAGAGAAGATCTATCATATACCCATATTGTATATGGAATTTATGGTTTCCATTGGTGCAAATCCAATCATCTAGATTTGAAATAAGAAGCAATTCCCCATTGGTAGCAAATGGTTATCCATTAAGCGGAGGAAATGGTATCATAAGAAGCAAAAAGGTTATGCTCCTTTTCTTGAAAGAACGGACTAACAGGGTCAGCTACCTAGCCAACTTTCATAATTAAATGCCGTCACTGTATGGATAACTCTTTTTGTGAAAAGAGCTATTACTGTAGATAGGTAGAGCCAAAGAGTGTGAACTATACAAGTTAACAATAACATTTGATTAAATGAAAGAAGAGGCTCCGGTGTATAGAGAGGACCTCACCGTTTAAGAGGTAACCATAGAAACGATGGAACCCACTATTTTTTTTTTATTTAGTATCGTTCTAATTTCTTATTTCCAGTGAAATAACTGGAAGGAATAGAATACAAAATCGTGGTTGGGAAGGTCATAGTAGCAAAAGCCATTGGAATTGATATTTTATATATCGGAATAATCCGTTTTGTTATTAATCGACCGGGGAAGGGGAAAAGGATGACTGAAAGAAGAAAAATCAATTAGTTATTCATTAAGCTTTAATCTGATTCAATGACCAGAGTTAAACGAGGATATACAGCTCGGAGACGTCGAACAAAAATTCGTTTATTTGCATCAACCTTTAGAGGGGCTCATTCAAGACTTACTCGAACGATTACTCAACAGAAAATGAGAGCTTTGGTTTCCTCTCATCGAGATAGAGGCAGACAAAAGAGGGATTTTCGTCGTTTGTGGATCACTCGGATAAACGCAGTAACTCGTGAGAATAAGGTATTCTATAGTTATAGTATATTAATACACAATCTGTACAAGAAGCAATTGCTTCTTAATCGTAAAATACTTGCGCAAATAGCTATATCAAATAAGAATTGTCTTTACATGATTTCCAATAAAATTATCAAATAAAGGAGATTCAAAAGTAATATACAGGAATGATTGAAAGGGAATTCCCCGGAGAATGAACTCCGGGAAGATATAGAATAAAAATAAATTAAGATAAGTAGTAGAAATGAACGAACATGTTTCAATAAAAAAAAATATTTATTCTTCTCCCCCATTTTTGTTTCTTATATTATAACACAAGAATCAAATCAGGATTCTAGGCCTTTTCGAACAAAACATCAATCTGAGCTTGAGTTCCAATTGTATTTTTGAGTCAATTGAGGAGTATGCCTATTTATTTCTGGTTCTAGGACCAGTAGTTCTTGGGATCGACTCAGCTCTCTCAAATTGTTTCTCATTATTAAGAAAAGGTAACAAAGATAAAATACGAGCTTGTTTTATAGCAATAGTAATTAATCGTTGTTGTTTCAAGGTCAATCTATTCACTCGTCTAGATAATATTTTTCCTTGTTCACTAATAAATCGACTAATTAAACTCATGTTTCTATAATCGATTCGATCCCCCGATCCAATTGGGGGCAAACGCCTACGAAAGGATCGCTTGTATTTACGAAAAGGTTGCTTGGATTTATCCATGGTTTATTCCTTATCTCTAAAGTTCTATTTATTTATTCATTTCGGATCCAACCGAAATAGGCTTTGATTCATATATTATTTCATTCATATACTATATATCTATACACATGAAAGAATATCTACATAAAATCGGGTTTGATTTGTATATATTATGTATATTATATATGTTAAGTTCTTACTCTTCCTGTCCTGTTCTTTGGAAAGATCGAACACATGATGTTCCCTTCGATCTATTTCTTGATTTCCCCATGAATCGTATGCTTATGACAATAGCGACAAAATTTTTGCAATTCTAATCGACTGGGTGTATTGTGGCGATTCTTTTGAGTAATATATCTAGAAATGCCCCGCGATTCCTTATTGACACTATTTCGGACACAACTGGTACATTCCAAAATAACTCTGACTCTGACATCTTTACCCTTGGCCATGAACCTCCTTTAGATTTTGTATCGACTTAACTTAAGTCTTATATTTTCGATCCGAACCGAAGAAGAAGAAAAAAATCAATAGAAGTTACTAGTTAGAAATTCCATTTCTAAACATTTCGTTGTAATTCTTCTTATTATCTTATCTAATTAATTTATTATATAATTAATAGAATATGTATTAATATAGTATATATTAAGTTAAGTAATACAAAATGGAATAATAATTAAGTAATACAATTTCTTTCTAACTATCAATTATTTCTATCCTAAATCCCAATATTTCATTTAAGTATCTTTTTTCTATGCTATGATTTCGTAGAGCCCGCCCTAGACTGGATACACATTTTAATTTTATTTCTGTTTTCCCAAATTTGATCTTGGATCTACCGGATTTTTTATGAGGTTCAATACACTTTTTCCTTCTCTTTCCTTACTATTCTAAAGAATTGAAAGGGAGAGTCGAGGTTTTAGTTACGTCATGTGGAATTATATTTCTTCATTTCTTCGCATATCAATAACTAGAATTAAAAAAAGGGGAATGACAGGGCATCTGGGAATAAACGATTAATTTCTATCAATAGACCCGCTAAAGACCCAAACCATAGAGTAGTTAACACAGGTGCCACGGAGAGATATGTTTTTAGATCTCGCATTGAAAATCCTCCTTCTTTATTGTAATACATATATTGTCAGATGCTGTAGTTCAAGATCATTTTTATTTATTTTTACGCGGATTTCCTAACAAAAATGGATATGTACAATGAACCAATAGATGAGATTTTCCTGTCACTAAAAAAGAAAAAGATGACCCCTTCTTCCTGAGCATTACGGATAAATATTCATTCTTTTTTATATGTTAGGTTGGGTTTCAGATGTATATAATTCTTTTATTATATGAAACCAAAAACAAGAAATGACAAGAAAGTTCTATATAGATAGAGGAGAAAATAAAGATGTGGAAAACAAGACAGGTATTTTGTACAATGACACTGTACAACAATTTTAAAAAGGGATGTAGCGCAGCTTGGTAGCGCGTTTGTTTTGGGTACAAAATGTCACGGGTTCAAATCCTGTCATCCCTACCTATTACTTCTCCTATGGGCAGTAACGAGAGATTAATTGAGATCGACGGGGCATAATCTTTCATTTTTGGATACTATATTTATGTAAGATGTGTTAGAAGTTAAGTGGAAAAAAAAAATTTCTTTGAAAGCGCTCTTAGTTCAGTTCGGTAGAACGCGGGTCTCCAAAACCCGATGTCGTAGGTTCAAATCCTACAGAGC